TTCAATTGGACTGAGATCCAATTTCCCAATTTTGTTTCGCAAGTTCAGAATCCAATTTTTCAGTGAACTTTGAATAGAAATCGCGAGAATTTTTTTTTCCCCGAATGGATTATTCCGAGGTAAAGGATTAAATGCCTTTAAGAAATAAAGTTTTTGGTCGGAATATGCATTAAACCGAACGACCTCTTAACTATTCAGGAGGTTCATAGAACGAATCACACTTTTACCACTAAACTATACCCGCTACAATAATATTATTAGATACAATAATATTATTAGATACAATTGGGCCTTTTGTCAAGCTAGGATCATAACAAATCATGAAAATGAGAGTGATAACGTTTTGCACAAGGATTTTCACTTTGCTGAGATTAGGAGAAGAGGGCTTATTTAAATAAATACCAAATAGGCCTATCCGTTCTTGTGCGAGAAGAGTGTTGCGAGATATAACTTACCAAAAGCGCTCAAAGCATAACAAAAAAATGCAGTGTTTAAAGTTTCCTTTTCGTGATTCGAGAAAAGCGGTCAAGTAACTAAAAAAGGAAGAAAAATGAATAGGACACAGTACTTTTGATAGACTAAGCTCGATAAAGTTATCAAGTAAGGAGGGAAATAGGCCTTTTTTCTTTTTGGTCTTGCTTGAAATATAGTCAAAAAATCTAGTAAGTCTTTTTTTCTCAAATAAGAGAAATTTCGCTAGAATTTGATGGAATCAAAAAAGGCCCGGTTGGGTAGTGACCGGGCCAGGCCGTGGAAAGAAAAGGGCCTTTCGAAGAAAATCAAAGCAAGGAAGTCCTCGTTCTTTATCTTTCGTTTTCTTTATATTAGATCTTTTGAGTTTTGACTTTATCGAAACGGAATAGCTACGAAAAGTTTTACATATCTTGAGAATCAAAATAAAGAAGGAGAAAGAAAGACGGTTTTGAATCCTTTTGTCCGGTGGAATGTAACATATTAATAATTATAATTATATTTTTCAATAGGGAGAGATGGCTGAGTGGACGAAAGCGGCGGATTGCTAATCCGTTGTACGAGTTATTCGTACCGAGGGTTCGAATCCCTCTCTTTCCGTTTTCGTCGATGACTTGATATTTTCTTTTCTTTCAAATTTCACAAACCCCCTTGTCCTAGTTAAATGTGTGGAATAGATAAAAAATTTTTGAAAATAAAAAATCAAGATAGAAAAACGAAAAAACCTTTATTCTTCACGTCCAGGATTACGTCCTGGGTCATTAGATAGGAATCCAAAGATGAAGAGAGAAACAAAGAATATTACTACTGTGTAAACGAAAAGTTTGAGCGTAAGCATTACACAATCTCCAAGAGCCTTTTTGTTTGGAAAAAACGAGAAAAGAGAATAGATCGTCCATTTTTCTAACCCATATTATAGTTTGACACCAAGAAATGAAGTGTTTTCTCGAACTCGAAAATAAGTCGATCAGGTCAAATAAGAGTCTTTGATTCCCCAAGATGACTTCATGCCCATAATGAGATATGGGCGTGGGACCCTAATTCTGTATAAAATCACATAGAAATTAAGGCCTTGCACTGGAAAAAGGGCCAGAATGTGGAAATGTGGCGAGCCGGATTTGCTTTCGCGTGGCGATCCAAGAATTTCAACGTTTGCCTTAAAGATTGATGCGGGAACGACTTATTTGATCTTATCAATCGTTAGAAATTTTTCTCGAAGAAATCATGCATTTTCTAGGATAGTCTAGGATAGTATTAAATATCTTATCGAAAACTTACAGCAGCTTGCCAAACAAAGGCTAAAAGAAAAAAGAACAGGGGTATGACTGGCATAATATCTATGATTGGATTTAAAAAAGCATAGGCCTCGGGCAATTTGGCAAAGAAAAGACTAGTTGCATAAAGGGCAGAATTAAGACAGATACAGATCAAACTAAAGAGATTAAGCATAGCAGACATTTTGTTTTTGGCGATTATTGCAATTTGATTGAGTTCTTAAGATAAGGAAAACGGAAGAAAGTAAGGTAGACAAAAAAATCCTTCTTTTTCTTTGAACCGGCCCAATCAAAACTCCTCCAATTCTCAAAGGAGAATAGAAGAAATCATATTTTCATCTACTATTTTAATTACATTCTATCTAATGATCAATAAATTCAGTCGAATTCTATCCCGACACGGGTCAAATTCCTAGCACAAACCTAGAATCTATATAATTCTATTATCTCTTCTCTAAAGTCTCTTAGCAGAAAATTGTCGCGAAGGATTTGGGCAGGTCTTGACACCAAAGATTTCTTGTCTTAATATAATATGAATCATCAATTATCTAAACAAAATCAACGTGACAATGGGGCGTAGCCGAGTGGTAAGGCGACGGGTTTTGGTCCCGGTAATCGAAGGTTCGATCCCTTCCGTCCCAAGGCATATTCATGTTTTGTGCATGGATATTGCCATTTTGGATATGTTTTGTGCATGGATATTGATATTATGGATATTTTTTTATTGAATATATAAAAATGTGGATGTTATATGCCTTATTCTCACCAGTTTAATAGGTCGACTTCTAGGATTCACCTTAGGGCAACTCAATCGGCAAAATTCAAATTTAGATCTTCGACGGTTACTTTATATGGAGACTGCACCATTTGTTTAAACTATTACAAATTAACTATTTTATATTCCCTATATAGGAAGGAGAAACACGATGACTAAATCTGAAAATAACAAAAAATTTGACTGCTTACACGATTGTTGCAATCCGTGTATCTCTCCTAAGAAAAATTTCGAAAACGAAAAAAATTTTGAAAAATATCAAGCGCGAACCTGTAGTTATTTACCGTGTCCGAAAGGTTCGGACAAAAAAGCCAAAATAAATGGAAAGAGGTTTCCCGAGTTCGAAAGGGAAAGTCTTTTTCCAGAAAGAACAGAGCTTAAAAGAAAATCTCTTTCTTTTGGGAAAGAGCATCAACCAGCGCTCACGTGCCCCCATCGGCAAAAATGCCGTGGTTACAAGCACTCTTTCAATACGGGTCATTGTGCGACCTACTTGAAAGAGACTTGTAAGATTTTTTGGGAAGCCTTTCACTCGGGCCATGCAGCGGGTGAACGGTGGATGAATCAAAGGATCCACCGGGTCGCAATAACTCGTATGGCGTGGGAGGCCAATCTTAAGGCCCGCCTAACAGCGGCGGCAGAAAACCCAAAAACCGAGCTCGATTCTTGGCACCTTGGATTTTGGCATGGGGCATTCCTCCGTTTGAAAAGGATACACCCTGAGGATTGATAAAATGATCCATCAATCCTATGGTTCATAGAACTAATCTTCCAGTCGCCCATGTATTCCTAAAAATACACACATAGATATAATAATCTATGTACCGACTGAACCAATGACTAGTCATGATTCCATAATTGAATCGGGTTCAAAATTAGAGGAATATTATGGTTAAACTTCGTTTAAAACGCTGTGGTAGAAAGAAACGTGCGACTTATCGAATCGTTGCAATTGATGTTCGCTCCCGAAGAGAAGGACGAGATCTTCGGAAAGTGGGTTTTTATGATCCGATCAAGAATCAAACGTATTTAAACGTTCCTGCTATTCTCTATTTTCTTGAAAGGGGTGCTCAGCCTACAGAAACTGTTCGGGACATTTTAACGAAGGCGGAGGTTTTTAACGAACTTTGCCCCAATCAAATCAAATTGACTTAATTTAAGTAAATAAGGGGGGTATATGCTACCCCTTACTAGAATTTTTATCTATTTTCTTTATTTATTGATTGACTAAATTGGAGATATTTTTTGACTTCTTATTTTTCTTCCCCTAGCTAAACTTTTTTGTACCTATCTAGTGCCAATCTAACTCAAGTCCTTATTTTTGGAATATTTTTCAACCAAATTTTTTATTTTTTCCATTATATTCTTTATATTGACAACAATGCATTGAACAAATATAATGCAGCGTGATAAAGAGATGTCTTTTTTTATAAAGGGATCTCTTTATTTCCGTCCCATCGGTTTGGTTTTTGCCTTACTTTAGTCAAAAACAAGGGTTCGTTGGATGCGCTTTGATAGACGCAGTTTTGCTTGAAAACGTGACTTATAATGATATAAGGAAGGATCTTTCATTTTGGCTAGTTTGTCTGTTATCGGAAAATTTCTTGTATTTTCATCTGAGTTATTATCTGTTCTTAATCGATTCTAAAATGGGTTTTTATGCTTTGATTCGCTCGTCGAATCCTTTTTTTCATTCTGATTATATCTACATACTTTTTTCTTCTATTCGGGTTGCTAACTCAACGGTAGAGTACTCGGCTTTTAAGTGCGACTCGGATCTTTTACACATTTTAGATGAAGCGATGAATTCATCCATACCATCAGTAAAGTTTGGAAGACCACGACTGATCCTAAAAGGGAATGAATGGAAAAAATAGCATGTCGTAGCAATCAAGAGTTCTGAGAATCTTTTCTTCTTTCCCGATCGGGACAAAACTTTGTTTTACTTATTGGAAGGGAGTCAAATGGATTCAATTTCAAGTTGGGTCGAATGAATAAATGGATAGAGCCTTCTGGCTTCAATTAATTTAATGAAATTATAAGGAACGAAAAAGCAACGAGCTCCCATTCTAAATTTGAATGATTACCCGATCTAATTAGACGTTAAAAATATATTAGTGCCTGAATACGGGTGAGGGCTTATCCGAGAAGCGGATTCTTTATTTTTTCATGAATCCTAACTATTAGCATTCTCCATTCTCGAATGGAGCTGTGTGTGTATAAGAAAGAGTAGATTGATAACACAATTTCCAAAATCAAAAGAGCGATTGGGTTGAAAAAATAAAGGATTTCTAAACATCTTGTTATCCTAGAACGAATATAAACGACTTCAAGAAAATGGAATAAAGAGAGGATTGAGAATCCGTTGATAAGTTTACCTGTATCCGAGGTATCGCTTCCTTATCTTACTCAAAAATACCTTGTTTTGACTGTATCGCACTCTGTATCATTTGATAACTCCCAAAATCCTCTACCTTTGGTTCAAATAGCATTAAAAATGGCGGAATTTCAAAGCTCTTTAGAGCTCAATAGATTTCAACAACATGACTTTTTATATCCACTTATCTTTCAAGAGTATATTTATGCACTTGCTCATGATCATGGTTTAACAAGATGCCCTTTGTTGAAAAATGCCGGTTATAACAATAAATTCAGCTTACTCCTTGTGAAACGTTTAATTACTCGAATGTATGACCCAAATTTTTGGATTCTTTCTCTGAATGATTCTAAAACGAATCCACTTTGGGGGCGCAATAAGAATTTTGATTATCAAATGATATCCGAGGGATTTTCGGTCATTATGGAAATTCCATTTTCGCTCCGATTCCTATCCTCCCTAGAAAAGCCCCACAAGAAAGGGAACGAGATAGTAAAATCCGCTAATTTACGATCAATTCATTCCATTTTTTCTTTTTTAGAGGACAAAATTTCACATTTAAATTATGTGTTCGATATCCTAATACCTTACCCAATCCATCTCGAAATCGTGGTGCAAGCTCTTCGCTACTGGCTAAAAGATGCTTCGTTTTTGCATTTATTAAGAGTCTTTCTCCACGAGTTTCATAATTGGAATAGTCGTCTTACTTCAAAGAAAGTTAGTCCTTCTTTTTCAGAAAGAAATCAAAGATTCTTCTTCTTCCTATATAATTTTCATGTATATGAATACGAATCCGTCTTTGTCTTTCTTCGTAACCAATCTTTTCATTTACGATCAACATCTTTTAGAACACTTCTTGAACGAATCTATTTCTATGTAAAAATAGAGCATCTTATCGAAACCTTGACCGAGGCTTTTGCCGCCAATCTATGGGTGTTCAAGGACTCTTTCATGCATTATGTTAGGTATCAAGGAAAAGCAATTCTCGCTTCAAAAAGTACGTCTCTTTTGATGCATAAATGGAAATTTTACTTTGTCAATTTCTGGCAATCTTATTTTGCCCTTTGGTTTCAACCACGAAGAATTCATATAAACCAATTAGCAAACCATTCCTTTGACTTTCTCGGTTATTTTTCAAGGGTGCGGCGAAAGACTTCAACGATCCGTAATCAAATGTTAGAAACTTCATTTGTAATTGATCATCCTATTAAGAAGTTTTATACTATTATTCCAATAATTCCCCTGATTTCATCCTTGGCTAAAGCCAAATTTTGTAATATATTAGGGCATCCTATTAGTAAGGCCATTTGGATCGATTTATCAGATTCTGAGATTATTGACCGATTCGGGCGTATATCTAGAAATCTTTCTCATTATTATAGTGGGTCTTCAAAAAAAAAAACTTTGTCGCGCATAAAGTATATACTTCAACTTTCTTGTGCTAGAACTTTAGCTCGTAAACACAAAAGTACTGTACGGGCTTTTTTGAAAAGATTCGGATCGGAATTATTTGAAGAATTCTTTACGGCGGAAGAACAAGTTCTTTCCTTGACCTTTCCAAGAGCTTCTTTTATTTCGCGGAGGTTCCATCAAAAAAGGGTTTGGTATTTAGATATTATTTGTATCAATGATTTGGCCAATCATGACTGATTCGTTATCAAAGCGCGTAAATAGAAATTTTGATTAGAATTGAATCTAATAAATAGCAATAATGAAGAACTAACAAAATTTTTCCTTATTTCTATTCTGAAATTTACTTGTAAGAAGGGTCTAAGTATTCCACTTTTTGTCTAATGGCGGAACTTAATTTTAGATGTATACAGAGGGAAAGCCGTGTGCAATGAAAAATGCAAGCACGGCTTGGGGAGAGGTAGTTACTTATTTAACCGATAATATTATCGACTCCATCCGACTAGTTCCGGGTTCGAATCCCGGGCAACCCATTGTTCTGTCCTGTGAGGTTTTTACTTATTTAATCATTAAAGTAGAATTAAAGTAGAATTTTGGGTAGGCATTTCTATTTATTGAATACGGAAAGAGAAGACTACCTTTGCTAGGTTTAGGTAAAGGTATATGAAGTTTGGATTGTTGACAATCTTTCCACTGAAACGTACCAAAGAGAGTCGTTTGTCAAACTTTCGCTTGGCCATAAATATGGCCGGTCATTCCTCTACCCATATGAAGGATTATTAGATTCGATTGGGATTAGGTTCGATTGGCGTTTTTAAATGGACTTGTGTTCGAATTATAACTTCCAAAATCCACTCGGATTTTGGAATGGATAGGGGTCTAGGGCTATACGGACTCGAACCGTAGACTTTCTCGGTAAAACAGACTAAACTGATTCTAATCAAAGTGATCTGAGCTGTTTTAAAGACCCAACAGGCATTTTTGTGCATTGGGCTCTTTCATTAACGGATAGAAAGATCCGCTAGTCTGCCATATTTTTTGACCGCAAGATGGCTCCATGTACTCTGAGTCATTATTTGGATTTAGATTCAGAAACACTACCAAAGTGTTTCAAGGGGATTTTATCTTGACGTAGGTCTGCCTATGGCCTAGATTAACCTAAGGTAAATCAAGTCTCTCTCGCTCTGTTTAAA